TAACTTCTTTACGACTTCTAATTCTAAATTCAAAATGAATTTTTTTTTTGAATTGAGATTCTCAATAAAAATAATACTTAAACTTATTGGAATAGAATTTCTAATTAGAGACTCGATTTCATGGGAATTGCGAAATACTCCCTTTGTTGCAACACTTCTCCCTCGAACTAATAAGGGGAAGGAAGAAAGCGAGTGGGTAACACGAATTCTTCATCCTCAAATGAAGTCCTTCCCGCGTATTATTTTCTCCACGAATAAGTAATTCTGTAGGATCCATTTTTTCCTATAAATGTGAAAAAGCAACCTCCAAGTTCAAGACTAGAAAAGAAATACGTATTTCTCATATTTCTTTTTCTGTTCTCGAATTAAACAAAAGGATTCGCAAATAAAAGTGCCAATGCTACTACCAACCCATAAATCGTTAAAGCTTCCATAAAAGCTAAACTAAGTAATAAAGTACCTCGTATTTTTCCTTCTGCTTCGGGCTGTCTGGCAATACCTTCTACAGCTTGTCCCGCGGCAGTACCTTGACCGACTCCAGGTCCAATAGAAGCAAGCCCTACGGCTAATCCAGCAGCAATAACGGAAGCGGCAGAAATCAGTGGATTCATGATAAGTTCCTCACACAAAAAAAATAAATGGTTAATGATACAATCAACGAATGCATTATGACTAAATTATTCCATTGCTAATATTAATCTAGTGGAAATAACTAATAATGCCGAATTGAAAATGGAAATAAGAATATTATTAAACCATTAGATAATTATTAGAAAGACTTCATCCTTTTTTAGTTCCGAGTTGTTGAGTCTTTCTAACTCAAAAGAACTTGAGTTTTTCCATTTCCTTTTTCTAATCATTAATCCTTTTTCGATCTTTTTCTTTATTTTGTCTGTTTATTCATTCAATTCGCAGTCATAAACGAATCTGAAAGACTTCGTCGGTTGCTATCGCTATCGAAATTCAAGTAGGACAAATTCAATATCAGTTCATATATAACTTGGCAATATCTAATATAAAATATACATGGGTTTCTTATATAACGTAAACCGCTATATTTTTGAGTCAATCGGATGGATTTTTGAATCATTCTTCGAAACATCGAATCTGCAAGAATTAGCTTCATAGTAATTAGATTCCATATACCCGGGGCACCCCCTCCCGACTAAGCAACGCCTTTTTCTTTTCCACTTCTCGAATATTCTTTTTTTCGATTACCGCTAGACTGTATGTATTTGTATATTTCTAGGCTCGAAATAAAATAGATTATCTTGATCGAATCTCGTGATCGAATATCTTGATCGAATATCTTGATAGAGTATCTTGAGCCGCACATACGTATATATTACCTTACTTGGATCTAAACTAAGATAAACTAAGACGAATCAATGATGACCTTCCAGGGATTCGCCTATATAAGCTGCAGCTAAAGTTGCAAAAATAAGAGCCTGAATACCACTTGTAAATAATCCAAGAAACATGACAGGTATAGGAACCACTAAAGGTACTAAAGAAACAAGAACAACAACTACTAATTCATCAGCTAATATATTTCCGAAAAGTCGAAAACTAAGTGATAGAGGTTTTGTGAAATCTTCTAAGATGTTAATGGGTAAAAGAATTGGAGTTGGTTGAATGTATTTACCAAAATAACCTAATCCCTTTTTTGTAAGACCCGCATAGAAATAGGCTACTGACGTGAGTAAAGCTAAAGCAACAGTAGTATTTATATCATTCGTGGGTGCGGCTAACTCCCCGTGAGGTAACTGTACGATTTTCCAAGGTAAAAGAGCCCCTGACCAATTAGAAACAAAAATAAATAGAAACATAGTCCCAATAAAGGGAACCCAAGGGCGATATTCTTCTCCAATTTGAGTTTTGCTCACGTCTCGGATGAATTCAAGGACATATTCAAAAAAATTTTGACCGCCAGTCGGAATCGTTTGTGGACTCCGAACAGCTATAGCAGCTGAACCTAATAAGATAGCAATTACAACCCAAGAAGTTATAAGTACCTGGCCGTGGATTTGGAAACCTCCTATTTGCCAATAGAAATGTTGACCCACTTCCACACCTGATATATCATATAACCCCTTTAGTTGGTTGATTGAATATGATAGAATATTCATATTGTCCTCTGACAGAAATAGAACTAAAAAAAAATTATTTTGATTCAACGAACTCTTTCTCGGCTTGGCTACTTGAATTTTTTTTTTATTTTCCGTTTTGGATACTGATTAATTCCATAATATATCCTGCTATTTTTAACAAGTTTTTGAGATTTAAGATCTAGTCACCGATATAAAGTTTAGGAAGTTGATTTTTCATTTTATTATGAATCAGGGGTTTCTTATATAGCTAGAACGACCTTCGCAAATTGCAAATACTAATTTGGTAAGAATTAATCGAATTGAAGCTATAGCGTCATCATTTGCGGGAATCGAAATATCTGCAAGATCCGGGTCACAATTTGTATCGATTAAACAAATCGTTGGAATTCCCAAAGTAATACATTCTCGAAGAGCCGTATATTCTTCGTGTTGATCAACGATGATTACAATATCCGGTAATCCTGTCATATATTTGATCCCACCTAAATATGTTTGCAAATGGGATAATTGTCTCTTCACCACCGCCGCATCTCTCTTTGCGAGACGGGCGAGTCTCCCTGCCGTTTGTTCCATTCTCAAGTCCCTGAATTTATGAAGTCTCGTTTCTGTCGTGGCCCAATTCGTTAACATACCGCCAAGCCACTTTTTATTAACATAATGACAACGAGCCCTTATTGCAGCCCGTGCTACTGAGTCAGCTGCTTTATTTTTTGTCCCAACAATTAAAAACTGTTTTCCTCTACTTGATGCGTCAAAAACTAAATCGCAAGCCTCGGATAAAAAACGCGCAGTTCTAGTAAGATTTATAATATGAATACCTTTACATTTTGCAGAGATATAAGGCGACATTCTAGGATTCCATTTCCGAGTACCGTGACCAAAATGAACTCCCGCTTCCATCATCTCTTCCAAATTGATGTTCCAATATCTTCTTGTCATTTCTCCCCACACTTTCTCTTTTTTTTCATTAAATTAAAGAGATGAGGTATTATGAAATAAAAAATTGTTCCAACGGAACCTTCTTTTCTACCGCCCTACCGCGGATTGGCCGTTGATATACAACCCCAACCATTAATTCCTTTCTATTCGTCATTTTTTTAATTTCTTTCAATACTAAATTAAATAACCATAACAAATACATAAAAGATAAAAAAGCGGAATTTCTTCTATTTTTTAAACCCCCAAATCATTGTTGTTTTGGTCTATCACAGAAATTCTTTGAAAGACAAGAATCAACTAATTCTTGGTGGTAAAACAAAATATCTCCTATCTCTCTCTCGAATCGATTATTTTTTTTTGTTTTCAAGGGAATGTCTTTATATTGACTTGATATGAATCCTTTGAATCCGGTACCGACGGGTATCATCCCCCCTAGAACAACGTTTTCTTTTAGTCCTTTCAACCAATCGATACGGCCTCGGAGAGCTGCTTTTGCTAAAACTCGAGCAGTTTCCTGAAAACTGGCTTCGGATATAAAACTTTGAGTATTCAGAGATGCTCTTGTTATTCCCAATAAAGTAGCTCGGTAACATATCGCTTCTTCCAAAGCGCGTCCCGTTCGTTCCGCCCGAAACAATCCAATTAGTTCTCCAGGCAAAAAAACATTCGACATTCCATCTTCTGAAACCAAGACTTTTGATGTTATTTGACGTACAATAATTTCTATATGCCTATTATGGATCTGCACCCCTTGTGATCGATAAACCTTTTGGATCTTGTTAACCAACGAAATACGACTTTGCGCTATAGTTAGCTCAGCCCCAATCAAGAATTCCCAAGGACTTCCAAGAATTTTTGTTATACGTTCGTTCCAACCATAAATTCTCTTTTCTAGATTCATCGATATTGAATCAATCGAACGAACTTCTAAGACTTGTTCCACTTTTGGAAGGCCTTGCGTGATGTCACCAGACCTAGATTTTTCATATATAAATGTAACTAATGTATCCCCTTCATTAATGATTTCTCCATAATGGCCATGAACTGTTGCTCCTGGAGTAGCCAAATAGGGCTTAGCCGATCTTATTACTACAGAGTCAAATTGAACAATTAGAACTTGACCCGATTTTAGGTGCGTTCCTCTTTTGGTTATACATACATTTTCACAAACAAATTGTCCAAGATAAATTTTTGTGGATATCTCTTCACAAAAATTATAATGAAGAAAATACCAATTCAATTTGAATGGATTCAAAATGATGTTACTGCGTGGATCGGGATTATAAATTCTTCTAGTTTCATCTATTAAATAATATTGAAATTTAAGTAGTTGAAAGGTTTGTTTGAAATTCTCAAGTTGCAAATAATTAGTTACCAAGATCTGATTATGAGTTATTAAATGGTAAAATGAAAAAAAATGCACAATTGGAAGGGCTGCTCCTAATGGACCAAACGAATTCCTGATTGGAGTTGGGGGATCTTTTTTAATTGATTCTTTGTGATATTTTACACCCTTGAATGTTAATGGGCCTAGTCGAAAACAATTGGATGATGACAAAATTATAAAAAATGGGCATTCCTTGTTTATCCCCAACAACGTACGGACAGTTCCTTGATTTTGGTTAAATGATTTTTGAAGTTTTGTCTTTGAATAAATGAAATAAAATGGATTGGTAGGATCTGCTCCCTCCTTTTTTTCGAATGATGGATCATTCCTTTTACCGATATATGAAATAGGGGATTTCGCTAAATTGACCTTTACAAAGTCTCGAATCATACCATTTGTTCTTACTTCAACAAAGGAAGTGCGGGCCTCTTCGATAGAAGAACCTTTTTTATCTTGATTCCAATTCAATACTAAACAAGTACGTACTAATTGAATACTTGTGTCAGAAATTCCTCGAGTGACTTTGCCATTTCCATAAAGGATATAATTGACAACTCGAAGTT